ACATTACATAGTCCGTTTTAGGGATTGGCGCCTTGCCCATTCAGTGACTTTGGCACTGGACGTTCCCAAAATGGGTACTATCGGGTCGGGTGAATTAGAGAATAGACAGACGTCTGTTGGCATTCCAGCCTTCCTTCTCCTTTCAGGGCCTATCCGAAAGAGAATCCAGTACCTCTTGGTCGTGAATATCTGAATAGGACGAACCGGCCTCCGTGGATATCTTTGCTTCAGAACAAAACAATTAGAATTAGGCTCGGTCAACTGGAATGTGTATTATCCATATAGGAGATCTTCCAATTGAGAAGATCCATCGACCTGAGACGAAGAAAAAGGTCTACCTACTATTTTCTTTAGTTATTCAGTTAAACCAATGATTCGTTATTGGAGCAGATAGCAACAACCATTTCATGGGACATGCGTATTTTGGATTTTCCGATGGATTGACATGGTTTCATTAATGGAAATTGTTTGATGTAATGAGTAAATAGGCTCTTTCGCCGTTCAAGAATTCTTGTTTAGGCAGTTCATATCATCCATACATAGTGTTTTGATCTAAGATTTCAATTCTTCCATCTTTCGGCAGTAGCATATTGTTCCATGGAGCTAAGATCCAAAATATGGAATAAACAAGTATTTCCACGACTCTACCACCTGGCCAATTCTGTTCCACTTAATCCCTTTTTCATGGCCACATATCGTTACGGCTAAGGAATGGGAAATCTTTCTCCTGTTACATGAATCAAATGTTTCATTTCATCCGGGAAAAGCCATCTCTTTCTCAACAATGTCTTTGTCATTTGATCCAATAACATTCCGTTAGATAGGAACAGATTTGATAAATACTGATAACTCTCGGATAGAGTATTAGAACGGAAAGATCCATTAGATAATGAACTATTGGTTCTAAGCCATCTGTGGCGATGAATCAACAATTCGAAGTGCTTTTCTTGCGTATTCTTGATGAACCAGCGTTTATATATAGATGTAGGAGGATTTGTTTGGGAAGTAATAAGCCCCTTTAACATCTCTTCATCTGCAAAGAATTCTCGACGGGAAAACACAGAGACAAAGGACTGATCTTTGAATAGGAAAAAGAATGGATCCGCAGGATCCCAAATGAATTGGCTTATTCGAAAAAAGCCTTGTTCTTTGGAAGATCTATCTCGTGTCTGGTACTGCACGGTTCCACTCTGCAAGAACTCCGAATCATTCTCTTGAAGCTCATCCTCTTTATGATAAATGATCCGCTTGCCCCGAAATGACCCGGCCCAATAAGGAAATCCCAATTCAGTGGGCCTTTCGATACAATCAAATAGATTGCCATAAGGGCGCCATATTCTAGGAGCCCAAACTATGTGATTGAATAAATCCTCCTCCATCTGTTGTGGGTCGAGGGCTCCTTCCCCTTCTTCAAACTCCGATTCGTATTTTTCATATAGAAATCTCTGATCAACGATAGAACAAGATCCATTTTGCATCATATCTAACTGGTTCCTTGGTTCGGACCGAAGAAGTAATGTCACTCGATTATTATCAAACTGGCTGCAATCTTTTTCTGTCCGTGAAGATCCCGCCAGAGCGCCTTCTACTTCTAATAGGCCATGAACTAGATCAGAATCATTCTCAACGAAGCCATAAGAAGTGATCCAATTTTTTTCATCGGGTCCGGATGAAGACCAAAGATCTTGAGCGACCGATCCGGCAGAACAACTCAAAAGATAAAGAAGTATCGTTAATTTTTTCATGCTCGTTCCAAGTTCGAAGTACCATTTGTACAAATAAGAATCCCCTTCCTTACATGATTTCTTCTTCATATAGATAGATATAGGATCTATGGGGCAATTACTTAGAAGTACATTTTGTGCAACAGCCCTTCCTATCTGATAGAAAAGGATCTCATGATCCTGAACCGATCTTACCTGGGATCGCAAATCCCAAGTTTGTCTATGAAGAGCTGATCTAATTGTATTAGTTTCTATAATTGATTTCTTCTGTGTAATACTAATTGATAGGGCCTCATTGATAAGTGCTACAAGATCTTGTGCATTGGAACCCATGGTTATGGACCCGAATCCGTTAGTATGGAACATTTTCTTTTCCAAGTGAAATCCTCTAGTATAGGAAAGAATGAAAAAGTGCTTTCGTTGTTGTGGAATAAGAAGCCTTCGTATCTTAATACATGTATTTAATTTATTCGGAGCTATTAGAGCGGGATCCACTTTTTGGGGAATATGAGTCGAAGCAATAACAAGAATATTTCTAGTGGAACATCTTTCACAATCCCTGGAGAGATAGTTCTCTAATAGACCGAGGGATAAGTAATTCGACTCATTCACATACAGATCATGAATGTTTGGAATCCATATTATGCAAGGAGACATTGCTTTTGCTAATTCGAATTGAAGGGTGATATCAAATCGGTCTATTTTCGGCGTCATATACATAATAGTTAGCACATTCGTCATAGTTAGCAGCTCCGTATCAAGGTCATCATCAATAT